ATAGAAAATGTGAAATATTTGATAAGATCCGTTTCGGAAACGTAGAATGTCAGAGAAATTCAAATGTTATAAGTAGCAAAAGCCGATAGCTTCTTATCGGGAGGAAGACGACATCTCTAAGTGAATGCTTAACAAAAATCTCCCCAATTTCCTTGGTGGGGATTCTTGGCCGTGACGGCCCGGCCTCGTCTTTACCACCGACTTTCTGACTGAAATCGGATTTCCCTTTCGTGCCATATGCGCTTAGACTTGACCTTACCCCCTATTCTTTGAAAAAACGAGACTTCGTTGGCCGTGTGGAACATGGATTAGCATTATGTCATTCCTACAAGCGATCACCCATCCAGGATTGGAAGAAGTGCTATATGAGGACTTCGAAATCAAATCGAATATGTTTCTTTCCATTCCTCGTAAGCCACTTATTTCTCCGAAACAAGAGATTAAAGTGATTTTCTTCCCTTTTCCCAATAAGTCGACGGCCTTACACCATTTGGCTACTTCGAATAAACTAGAGTACATATAGGATACACCGGTACTCAAACCTTTTCTCAAAATAGCTTCCAAACTGTTGGGGTCGTTGCTCCGGATCTTGTTCCCCCGCTGTGAAACCAGTCGGTTCCGTAGTTTTAGAATTCTGCTGATACCAAGGAATCCATCTCCATCATTGCATATGGGAATATAGAAAGTAAAGAGGAAAAGGCATGACCAGAAGAATTGTGTGAAATAAGTGAATTTATCCAGTTGAGGCATGATTGATTTTTTTCAAGAATTCCCTCCAGAAAAGCAAGTTCTTCTTACCTTCCCGTACGAGTAGTGAAGAACTATAGAGCGGTGTAGTTGGGTTTTGCCCAACGGAAAGCATGGGAGTACCACAGAAACATTAGCTTTGTCCAAAGAGCGCGCGCGGCTTCTTTTTTAGTTATTTATATATGCTTTTCTATTTCTATACGACATTTCAATCCAGGGTATGCAATTTTCTAGCTACGTCCGGAGTGGAGCGGCAAGAAGTGGCTTCCCGAGTAGAGTCAGGTTAATCAAAAGATAGATGTCCGGTGTCAGAGATAGATGGAAATGGATATCCTCTAAGAGCCCTTGACTGCCGTACAAATTCCTCTTTTCAGAGGTGTCAGTAAACACAAAAGAAGAAGCATCGTTAGTTGCGGGTGAAGTCTTTTAACCCCTTTCACTTTCTGCCCTCCTTTAGGTCCGGTTTCGGTCCATCTATATAAGATGCCTTTGCCACCGCCGTCCCATCCACCATAACCCAACTATCCACCACATCCCTACTATTCCGACGATTCCGATACCTTCGCCTTGTTCAGTGATGAAAATCCAAATGGGTGCCATATTATGTGAAGTCTTGGGGGTGCAATGAGGGCTTAATGGACATTGTAGTCTATGGAGGGAAGCTTATACTGCTTGTGTAAGTGATCAAGTGCATGGCGATCGTTTGTGGCTTTGTGCTATGGTATCAAGTAATGTGGATATAGGAAGATGATCAAGTTTAATCTAGGGGGAAGAATCCATTTTGGGTTTTTTAGCTTTATCTAGTGTACCGCCCTGCCATAGTCGCGAGAGAGCAGAGGTGAGCTGTTTGTACTTAAGTAAGAACTATCTTTCTACTTCGACAAGGGAAAATAAAAAGAAAGAGTAAGGATCCTAAATAACCTATCCCGCCGGTCGTATTTCCTCTTACTCGTGTACGTTTTGGCCTATACCTATAGTAATAAAATGAAAGGCTGAAGGCTTCCACTCTACCCCCGCTTCTAGAATGCAAGCTTATCCTTGACTTTCTTTTTAGAGCATACCGGTCTTTCAATCGCCTACTCTTTGGCCATTAGTAAGATAGGCTCCAGCTCGTTAAACGAGCCTCTGTTTCTCTTTAAGTAGGAATTCCCGATCTATACCAGAAGGGCAGATGAGTTCTTCTTTCTTTTATCACTTAGCAGCTTGCTCGTGTTTGCACACTATAAGGAAGAAGAAAGGTTTACAGATCCTTCTTGATCTGCACCTGGATCAGATAGGGAGATTTCCGCCCTTTCCTTCCCTGCTCGCGCTAAAGCAATTGTAGCGAGTAGGAGAAGAATGCCGACGACATTCCATGTGTGGAACTTTCGGAATAGAATAGGCTCAATGACTTTGCCTGCTTTCTTGCTGCGCCCCGCTCCCCTTAGAAGCGTTGGTTGAACCGCTGGACTCTATCTCCGTTGATTACTATTGGATTGAGCTATAGAAGCTATTTGACCTACGTGAACACTTCAGCTAGCAGTATTGAGAAATCAATACATTCTATTGACAAAGGCATGCTGTCATATTCGAAATAATAATAAACGTTCGTTCCGCATTCTACACCTGATCTTTCGATCATTGCTACCAATAGATGATCTAGTAAGACAAAGCCTTGAACCGGGTAACCCGTCATGGGAAACCACCTTGGTAGCTTTACCCTCTCACAGAGCCGTCGGTATCCCTGATAGAAAGAATCAAACGTCGAATGGTCCGAATGAATGCTACATCAGGAGCTGAGTTGACTTCACTCCCTGCCGTCGTAACAGCACTGTGGGCGGAAGTGACTATGTGATCACGGCTTCCGACACAGCATTCATCCAGACAAGCCCATTGGCTTTTCGAGTAGAGAAAGGTGGAAAATCGTCTACTTTATAAATAAGGCTAAGGCTTTCCTCTTTGTGAGGAATTCCCTCCAGGTTGTCTGCTTTATCGGGGTCACTCTCACTCTAAGTCCGAGCGCAGGACATCTTATTCAAGAACCCCTTTTATAAGAGAATAGGTTTTGTACCCTAAAAGGTGGTTCCATCCTGCATACTATATAATATAGTCATTCATTGGTTCATCTCCAGGTTCTGCCTCTTAATTCCCTACCCGGGGGACAGCATTCTTCTCTTCACCCAGGGCTTTCTTTCTAGTGTGCCTATCTATTATTAAGTATTTTCCTATCCTCCAGGTACCCCGGCATTCCGCTATCCCGATTGTCTTACTGATTATCTTCCCGAAACAAGAAAAAATTTCTTTCACTACACTAAATAGGAAGTTACATTTGTAGCAGTCCAAGAATTGCCCTATCCCCGAGGTCACTCTCAAGAGTACGACCGGAGGCCCATCTTCTTACTTAACGAGTTTGTGTCGCATAATGTGCCCTTCTTCCGGAGAAAGGAAGATTTTTTTAACAATGGAATCATGACGTTCCGCTTCTTGCTCTTTTGCAAGAATGTCTTTAGTAGACCAACGATTTGAATGAAAAATCCCGGGACAGCTATACCGATGTGTCAACGTCAACGGTACTTCTCTGATCTGATCGAGAATCATTCTCCAACCGTCAGGAATCTCGTAATTCCTTTCCGCAGCGCTCAGTAGCAACCTCTCTTTGCAACCGGGGTATTGCTTTCCTATGCACCCATTTCTCTTGCTCGATGGGATATTAAGAATAAGCTGCAGCCTCAGATGAGGAGATGGCCAAAGATCTATTATCTGTCCCGTTTCCTTTAGCAAGATCCCTCGTGCCCCTAGCCGTAAATCACCTTTTAATATAATCAACCGGCCCTTCTTTCTAAGCTAATAATAAAGAAATTCTTTGCCGGTTGGAAAAAGCCAAAGAGGAAGAAGAGCCTTACCCGCCTTCCAGCCCAACCCTGTCTTCCTCTTCACGATTCGACCGATGCGAGATCGGGCACTGCAGCCTTTTCATACTTACCTCCTGGATGTGCACCTTCCTTGACTTCTACATTGCGAACAGGTGCTTCCAACACAAAACATCCGGAAATAGACTACTCCCCCGCTAAAATGGAAATATCCTACCCACCTACACGAGCGGGATCCCTCTATCCCTTCCCTACCCTTATTTAATAATACTGAATGCTAACTTATCTCATTTACTAGCTATTCTATCTTGAGCAAGAAGACGGTACATAAATTGATACAAGAAGATAGTCCGAACCACCCAGTTAACAAAAGCGGAAGAATCTTCCTTACATGCGGATATTTGATCCCGGGTCTGAGAACCAAAAGGTCAAGGATAGACGAAGAGAAGTGCTTTAAAACCGTTGTAACATGGATGAATCCCTATATGGAGTACAACAAGTGGCTTTATTTCAGTTGAGATTTCACGCTGGTCAAGAAAGCTTTCTTTCAGAACCTTCCGCGATACGCATTTGGTAGTAGCCCAACCGTAGATCCTACTTCGAGAAGTATCTCGCGCTGGGCGAAGAAGTCCGCAATCAAAGTGGACACTTGTTCTTGATGGTTAGGTTACCTTGTTGAGCGCCCGATAATCAATGCACAAACAAGGCGCTGCTTCTTCTGGAATAAATAAAACAGGGGCCCCCGCCCTCCCCCCTAGGAAAACCCGCCCTTTCCCTTATTTACCCCTTTCTTTTCTGGGGATGGCAAGAAAGAATCTTGTCTTCAATAGAACACCAAACTATCGGCCATTTTTGCCTCAGCTTGCGCAAGTCAAGTTGTTTGTTCAAGCGGAATAAAAACCTTAATATAACCGACACTGGTATAGGCACGTTTTTGTGGCCTTCTCACCTGGTGGAATCATACCACTACTGTTTCCTATCTGGTTAGGTTTTCCAGATGGGTTAGTAGTTAATTGCTATCACCTTGGTATGGTGCGGTATTTTCTTTTGGAGTCGTGTCGTCCAGATGACAAGTATTTGTTGTCTGTGCGGGGGAGCGTAAGCTCACTGAAGAAGGGGACTTCCACTTGAAGAGAGTTCTAAGGAGTTGTAAACCCTCAAGATCCCAATTTCGCAATCATCGTATAGTGATAACATAAAGTTCGAGAGCCTCTGCAACTCCCGTAGCCGGTCGATCATCTTGCTTTCCCTCTGAAAGCCTAAAATAGCTCTCGGAATTAAGCACCTTTCCAATGCCTAATGCCGCTCTAGCTGATGCGATAGTTGCACAGCTCCTTAATGCACTACCGACGCACTTGACTTAACTTGCCTTCGAGACAGAGTGATGGTGCCTCCCCCTGCACCAGCCCGCCCCTATGCGGCAGCCCTTACCTGCCTTGAACTACAGGAGCGGTCTTGCATACACACACACATATGAAAATAAGGCCCTTTTTCGATAGTTCTTCTAGGCCTTAGTCAAAGAATTGACTAAATACTAGAGTACTGCTAACAGGGAATGCTACCTTGACTCTGCTACTTCGCCCACCAAGCAAGTTAACCATAACTCCAAGTCTTGTCTTGAAAACAACCTCTCTGTGCCGTTAGTGCAACATTTCTCTAGTGTACTTTTTGGGTAGTGGTAACGGGCTCCAGAGCATACCGGTATTCAGTTTCTCTTATCACCGTAGTCATTTCTGAACCAGTGATTGTTCAACCTGAACAAATAGATAAGACTAGGCCGGAGGGAACACCCAGATAGACTTGCTATCCCCCTGCTAGGGAACCCGTGCTGGAGCAATGTAACTGGATTAGAAAAAGGATATATTTCCACTTAGCTGCTGCTTGAAAGAGTCATTTCGATCCTTTCTTCTTTTTAGTAGGTGAAGCTGAGTGAACTCATACCCTTAGGGGGGAATCACTGAACACAGACTTAATCGGTTCTTTTATCCGTTTTAACTACCCGACCTGTAGCTCTGGTGTTAGAACTTGGGTTTAAGGACGATAGAAGGCCGGTTGAAAGAGTAAGCCTTCTTTTTTTTTTCAGAGTCAAGTAGACTACTTTTTCAGTTAGGAGCTAGAAGCTTAAAAGCTGCTAGGGGCTAGGAGTTAGAGAGGAGGAGGGGGAAGAAGTCACTCGTATGAGTTGTTGTTACGGTTACGGTATGTAGTGCTCAACCGATAGGAACGAGTTACATACTTGGAACGAGAGGTTAGGAGGTACGCAGTAGCTCCACCGATAGAGGGAGGGATGTTTTGGACTCTACCGATAGTCGCTGGTCCTTTAGGGAACGAGCTACATAAAAGGAGCGAGAGAGTGACAGCGGGTGGGAGTGAAAGAGGCTGGAAAGTACGAATCAGGTTCTATGCCGACTGAAAGGAATATTTCTTACTTACAAGCTAAATACTTTTAGTGAGAAGGAGATAGGTACGTAGTCTTGCGCACTAGGAGTTTGAAGATGCCCAGAGTACAGCGCAACTTAGACCTTAATGGACGAGAGGCTCTTTCTTATTCTCGAATCCCCTGCTCTTAGAAACTCGTACAAAGAAGAAAAGAAGTACCATGCCACGGCACTTGCCTTCCCTTACTCTTACTAGCTCTTACTAGTACTAATGTGCAATCATTCCCTCCCTCACATGCATTTGCAACAGATTCTAACTAAGACCGGTAATCTCCGGCCATTCTCGGCATCTTCACTAGTTGCCCCTCTTCTATCATGTTGCATAGAATAAAGAGGAGCTCCTCTTTATTCGTGGAGCCTCCATGAATAGCTTGGGCCAGCTCTTTCCACGTGTAGCCATGTGCAAGTGGCTGGCCCAAACTTCCCATAGTCAAAAATAAGACCTTCTCGAGGAGAGAAGAGACATCGAGTAAGGCAAGAGCTTCCCCCCTGGGTAACCCCTCCATAGATATACTATGGAGACAAGTTCCAGCCAAAAGAAATAAAAAGGCCCCCGCAAAAATGGATATAAAACAAAATATCTATGATAGAGAATTCCATCATTTTTTTAAAGATCGAGTCAAGGGAGAATTCCACTTATAGTTTTTGGCTCGCAATAAAGCTGATCGAGCAACTAGTAGTCCTATCTATCCACCTCTCCAGACACAATATCTTGAGTACCTATGATGGTGACCACATCCGCTAGCATGTGATGTTTGGACATAAAATCGAGTCCTTGTAAATGGGCAAAGCCAGGTGCTCTTATTTTACAACGGTAAGGACGATTGCTTCCATTACTGACCAGAAAGACACCAAATTCTCCTTTAGGTGCTTCAACTGCGGTATAGGTAGAAGAAGCTGGTACGGAAAAACCTTCTGTATAAAGTTCGAAATGGTGAATTAAGGATTCCATGGATAGTTTCATTCGACATCGTGATGGAGGACATAGTTTACGATCATCGGCTTTGATCATGCCACTAGGCATTTTATTAAGACATTGCACAATGATCCGAACACTTTGTCGCATCTCTTCAATACGAATACAGTAACGATCATAGCAATCTCCTCTGGTACCTACTGGTACGTCAAAATCCAACTGGTCATAAACATCGTAAGGTGCTGCTCTTCGCAAATCCCAGCATACCCCTGAACCTCTTAACATTACACCACTGAATCCCCAATCCTTTGCTTGCTGTGCAGTGACAGTACCAATATCCACTAATCGTTGTTTCCAGATACGGTTGCCGGTTAACATCTCTTCTAATTCGTCGATACGAGAAGCAAATTGTTGTGTAAAAGAATCAATATCTCGACATAAGCCAAGAGGCAGATCTTGTGCCACTCCACCTGGTCGTATGAAACTGGCATGCATCCTGGCTCCTGAGACTCTTTCATAGAATTCCAACAATTTCTCCCGCTCCTCAAAA